TGGAACGACAATTTTTATCTTTATTACATTAGCTAAAACATATTTGTTCTTGTTTATTCCTATCACAACAAGATGGACTTTACCTAGGTTAAGAATGGACCAATTATTAAACCTTGGATGGAAATTTCTTTTACCTATTGCTCTAGGTAATCTATTATTAACAACTTCTTCCCAACTCCTTGCACTGTAAATACACTATTTTATATTCACGACCTGTCTAAAACAAGAGAAAAAAAAATTATAGATATTCACGATATGTTCCCTATGGTAACCGGGTTCATGAATTATGGTCAACAAACAGTCCGAGCTGCAAGGTACATTGGTCAAAGTTTTATGATTACCTTATCGCACGCAAATCGTTTACCTGTAACTATCCAATATCCTTATGAAAAATTAATCACATCGGAACGTTTCCGCGGTCGAATCCACTTTGAATTTGATAAATGCATTGCTTGTGAAGTATGTGTTCGCGTATGTCCTATAGATTTACCTGTTGTGGATTGGAAATTGGAAACGACTATTAGAAAGAAACGATTGCTTAATTACAGTATTGATTTCGGAATCTGTATTTTTTGTGGTAATTGCGTTGAGTATTGTCCAACAAATTGTTTATCAATGACTGAAGAATATGAACTTTCTACTTATGATCGTCACGAATTGAATTATAATCAAATAGCTTTGGGTCGTTTACCAATGCCAGTAATTGACGATTACACAATTAGAACAATTTTGAATTCGCCTGAAAGAAAAAATGCGTCAACCCCATGATTTAAAAAATTTAGTTTTATTTGTCCTTGGTCAATAACTACAATAGAAATCCCAACTATTAATTAGTTGATGAGAATCGAGGCGTCATTTGGAGTTAAAATCGAGTGATATATCATCTATCAGTAATTTTTTTAACATATATAGCTTGTTCAAACTCCCATTTATAATTTATTATTCTGATAAAAAACGAGATTGATTCAATTATTGGATACACATCAATCCACACTCATTATAATTTCTTAGCATTTAGAATTAAATTCATAAAAACATATCATAAAAAAATAGGGTCCATTTCCTGGTCAGGTCAATAAGATCATGAAAGATTTTTTATTTATTTCTTATTTTACATAAAATGGATTTACCTGGACCAATACATGATTTTCTTTTAGTCTTTCTAGGATTGGTTCTTATATTAGGAGGTTTAGGAGTGGTATTACTTACTAATACAATTTATTCTGCCTTTTCATTGGGATTGGTTCTTGTTTGTATATCTTTATTATATATTTCATCAAACTCCCATTTTATAGCTGCCGCACAGCTCCTTATTTACGTGGGAGCTATAAATGTTTTAATCATATTTGCTGTGATGTTTATGAATGGTTCAGCATCTTACAACGATTTTACTCTTTGGACCGTTGGGGATGGGGTTACTGCGATGGTTTGTGCAAGTATTTTTGCTTCATTAATTACTATTATTACAGATACATCATGGTACGGTATTATTTGGACTACAAGATCAAACCAGATTATAGAACAAGATTTTTTAAGTAATAGTCAACAAATTGGGATTCATTTATCAACAGATTTTTTCCTTCCATTTGAACTCATTTCCATAATTCTTTTAGTTGCTTTGATAGGTGCAATTGCTATGGCTCGTCAGTAATAAATCGTTACAACTAGCATAGTAATAAAAATAAAACGTTGTTGCGTGTTTCAATTCTATCAAAATAGAAATTTTTTTGTCAATATATTATAACAATAAACTTTATTTCTTTGTTCCACACTTGTTAGTTGCGTACTGTTTATATTCTAGTTAATAGAATCGGTTGAATTCTTGTTCATCTTGAAATGCATCGATATTGATAAGGAGTTGATCAATGATGCTCGAACATGTACTTATTTTGAGTGCCTATTTTTTTTCTATAGGTATATATGGATTGATCACGAGTCGAAATATGGTTAGAGCCCTTATGTGTCTTGAACTTATACTGAATGCAGTGAATATAAATTTCGTAACATTTTGTGATTTTTTTGATAGTCGCCAATTAAGAGGAGACATTTTCTCAATTTTTGTTATAGCTATTGCAGCGGCTGAAGCAGCGATTGGACCAGCAATTGTTTCATCAATTTATCGTAACAGAAATTCTACTCGTATCAACCAATCGAATTTGTTGAATAAATAAGATTAATCATAGAAAGATAAATATCCCTCAAATGCAGATTTTTACTATTTTTCTATATAAATTAAAAATTATAATATTAATAAATTCTAATTAGTAGGTATGATGATGATGGGCGTGCTTGCGAAAACCTAATGTAATAAATCAAAGTATCTTGGCCCCTCTACCCTCTCTCATGAGCCGATCCAGAAGTAGACTAATTAGCAAAATTCTGGTAAATCATTGATTCATCTGGTGTCTAAATATATGATTTATTTTACTTTTACAAGTTTACTAGATCGAAAATTTATGGCGTTTAAAAATTAATAGATCCAATGTCACACTCAGTAAAG